AATCAGTGGATTCATGGTAAGTTCCTCGCACCAAAAAAAAAGAAAAAGAAATGGTTAATGATACAATCAACCAATGAATTATTACTTCATTTTATCATTAAGTTTGATCATTAAGATCTATTGGGTCGAAGTAACTAAAAAATAATGATAATATTACTGAATCGTCAGAACTACTTCGATATCTCGTTTTTAGTTTCTACCCATGATGAAGTTTTTGTAAATCCATATACATACGGTTCTAGTTATTGCATTTCTTTCTTTCCAACCATTCTTTCATTCAATCCTTCGTTCTTTACTCTTCTATATCCTTGAGTTCATCTGTTTTTTCATCCAATCCACAATCACAAATGAAACAGAAGAAAGGACTTTACTTATCTTGTAATCCATCTAATCTAAATGCAGTAAACTGCAATCAAATCAATATATGAAATGGATATCAATATGATCGATATCAACGATATCAATATGTATATCAATACATATAACTATATATATATCTAACTATATGCTATATATAATATATAGCATATAGTTAGATATATATATAGTTAGTTAGTATATAGGTAGGGTATAACGTAGGGTATAAGGACTTCTATTTATATATAGATAGGACTATATAACTAGTGAATATCTAATATTACATATACATTTCTTTCTTCCATAACGTAAACTGGCCGCATTTTATATTGAATCGGATTATAGAATCATTCCTCGAAACCCACACAAAAAGTGGCTGGACTTATAGACATTACATACATCTAGTGTGACCTCCCCAACCCATCTTTTTTTTTACAATTCCGTAATATCGTTCATCTTCTCTCCTACGACTCTAGGTCATATATTCATACGTATTTATATCTATTATGTTCTCCAACCAAGCAGATTATCTTGAACCATGCATGAATTGGGATAAGCTAAAAAAAAGACTATTTCGAAAACTAGTCAATGATGACCCTCCATGGATTCGCCTATATAAGCCGCGGCTAACGTTGCAAAAATAAGAGCTTGAATACCACTTGTAAATAATCCAAGAAACATGACAGGTATAGGAACTACTGAAGGGACTAAAGAAACAAGAACAACAACTACTAATTCATCAGCCAATATATTCCCGAAAAGTCGAAAACTAAGAGATAAAGGTTTTGTGAAATCTTCTAGGATGTTAATTGGTAAAAGTATTGGAGTTGGTTTGATGTATTTCTCGAAATAACCCAATCCTTTTTTGGTAAGACCCGCATAAAAATATGCCACTGACGTGGGTAAAGCTAAAGCAACAGTAGTATTTATATCATTCGTGGGCGCAGCTAACTCCCCATGAGGTAACTGTACGATTTTCCAAGGTAAAAGAGCACCTGACCAATTAGAAACAAAAATAAATAGGAACATAGTTCCAATAAAGGGAACCCAAGGTCCATATTCTTCTCCAATCTGGGTTTTGCTCAAGTCTCGAATAAATTCAAGGACATATTCAAAGAAATTCTGACCGTCGGTCGGAATGGTTTGTGGATTCCGAACAGCTATGATGACTGAACCTAACAAGATAGCAATTACGACCCAAGAAGTGATAAGTACTTGGGCATGGATTTGTAAACCTCCTATTTGCCAATAGAAATGTTGGCCTACTTCTACACCCGATATATCGTATAACCCCTTGAGTGTTTTAATGTAAGATGGTATAACATTCATATTGTCCTCTGATAGAAATTGAACTTCAAAAAAGGAATTAGTTTGATTCAACCATTTCTTTCTCAACTCACCAACTTGAATCATTAATCATATATTTAGGATACCAAGAAATCACATAACATCATAATATATATCAATATCCCCAGTTCTTTTTTTTTTATCTATTTTAAAAAATTCAAAAAAAAGTAACCGATCCAATAAATCTATGGAGTTGCCCAATAATTAACATTAAGTAATCTTATTATTCTTAATCTTAATCATAATCAACGATTTCTTATATAGCTAGAACGACCCTCACAAATTGCAGATACTAATTTGTTAAGAATCAATCGAATTGAAGCTATAGCGTCATCGTTGGCTGGAATCGAAATATCTGCAAGATCTGGGTCACAATTTGTATCGATTAAACAAATCGTCGGAATCCCCAAAATGGCACATTCTCGAAGAGCCGTATATTCTTCTTGCTGATCAACGATGATCACAATATCAGGCAATCCCGTCATATATTTGATCCCACCGAGATATGTTTGCAAGGTAGATAATTTTTTCTTCAACATTGCTGCATCTCTTTTGGGGAGACGGTTGAGTTTCCCCATCTTTTCTTCTGCTCTTAAGTCCCTGAACTTATAAAGTCTCGTTTCCGTAGTGGACCAATTCGTTAACGTACCACCGAGCCATTTTTGATTAATAAAATGAGACCGAGCCCTTATTGCAGCCGATGCTACTGAATCCGATGCTTTATTTTTGGTACCGACGATTAAGAAGCTTTTTCCCCTACTTGCTGCATCAAAAACTAAATCACAGGCTTCTGATAAAAAACGAGCAGTTCTAGCGAGATTTGTAATATGAATACCTTTACGCTTTGCAGAGATGTAAGGGGCCATTCTAGGATTCCATTTCTTAGTACCATGACCAAAATGAACTCCTGCTTCCATCATCTCTTCCAAATTGATGTTCCAATATCTTCTTGTCATTTTTTCCCACACTTCCTTTTTGTTTTTTATTTTTCTTATTATTAACAAAGAGACGAGGTACCTTGAAATAAATAATTGTTCCGATGGAACCTTCTACCGGGGATTGACCATTGATACACGGCACAAACCATAAATTTTTTTAATTACTTATTTTATTTATTACCAAATCAATAATCAGACCAGTATAGTTAAAAGATAGTTAAAGTTAAAATAAATCCGCTCTTAGGAATCATTAAATCGCATAAATGATTGTTCTGATGTCTCATGTAAATTTGTCTCATGGAAATTGTTTGCCGCGTAAGAACAAAAAAATTCTCTATGGTGTAACAAAATATCTCTCATTTCCAACTCGAATAGATTTTTTCTTTTGATTTCCAAATAAATGTTTTTGTCTTGCCTTGAACGGTGCACTAATTTTTGGAATCCGGTACCAACAGGTATAATCCCCCCCAGAACAACGTTCTCTTTCAGGCCTTTCAACCAATCAATACGACCTCGTAGAGCAGCTTTTGCTAAAACTCGAGCGGTTTCTTGAAAACTTGCTTCGGATATGAAACTTTGAGTATTCAGAGACGCTCTTGTTATTCCCAATAAGATTGCCCGATAACAGATCGATTCGTCCAAAGCACGCCCTGCTCGTTCCGCTCGCAACAATCCGATTAATTCTCCAGGCGAAAAAACATTAGACATTCCATCTTCTGAAACCAACACTTTTGATGTTACTTGACGTACAATAATCTCTATATGTCTATTATGGATCTGTACCCCCTGGGATCGATAAACCTTTTGGATCTTATTAACCAAAGAGATACGACTTTGGGCTATGGTTAGCTCAGCTCCAGTCAAAAACCCCCAGAGGATCCCAAGAATTCTTGGTATACGTTCGTTCCAACCTTCAACTCTCTTTTCGAGGTTCATCGATATTGAATCAATCGAACGCACTTCTAAGATTTGTTCTACTTTTGGAAGACCTTGTGTTATGTCACCAGATCTCGATTTTTCATATATAAATGTAACTAATGTATCTCCTTCGTAAAGGATTTTCCCATAATGACCATGAACAGTTGCTCCAGGAGTAGCCAAATAAGGCTTAGCTGATCTTATAACTAAAGAGTCGACATTAATAATTAAAATTTGACCAGATTTTTTTACGTGTGGTTCATATTTAAATAGACATACATTTTCACAAATAAATTGTCCAAGGCTAATTTTGGTCGATATCTCTTCACAATAATCATGATGGAGAAAGCACCAATTCAAATGAAATGGGTTCAAAATGATGTTACTGCATGGATCGGGATTATAAATCCTCCTATTTTCATCTATTAAACAGTATTTAAGTACTTGAAGTACTTGGAAAATCTGTTTCAAATTGTCAAGTAGCAAATATTTCTTTAACACGATCTGATTATGAGTTATTAAATGGTAAGATGAATAAAAATTCGATATTTTAGGTACAATAGCGCCTAGGGGACCTAAATAATCCCTAATTGGAATTAGGAGATCCGATTCTTTTGTCACATTGTTATATTTCGAACTATTGAATGGACCAATTCGAGAACAATTGGATGATGACAAAATTATCAAAGATTGGCATTCCTTATTTCGATTCAACAACGTACCAATAGTTCCTTGATGTTGGCTAAGTGATTGAATCTTCGCCTTGGAATAAAAAGGATTGATATTGGTGCGATCTAATCCATTATCGGGAATCAATCCGGAACTTGCCCTATCATACCTTTTTCCGGTATACGAAATAGTGGACTTGACTAACTCAATTCTTATGAAATCGCGAATTATATCATTTGCCCTTACCTCAACAAAGGAAGCATGAACCTCTTCTATAGAACCATTTTTTTCTTGGTCCCAGTCCCAATTCAATACTAAGCAAGTCCGAACTAATTGAATACTTGTGTGATAAATTCGTCGAATTGACTTGCCATTTCCATAAAGGATATAATTGACAACTCTAAGTTGGACATTATCCTTTTCCTGCAAGATATCCCGAGGGAAAAGGGTTGCTAAATTTATCCCATCGGATATTTCATATGTGACTACAGGTCGAACCGAAACAAAATACTTTTTCTTGGTAGGTGTGATCCGTTGAACATAGATCCAATTTTTCAATTTTTTTGATTCTTTAGAATTTTTTTTTTCCGTTTCTGGTGGTATAAAAATGCCGCTGTGCCTGGATATCTTATCTGTCTCTCCAGGAAAATGAATATCTCCAGAAAAGATTTTAAGTTCAATATATTTTTTTTTTCTCTCCACTCGGACTAATCCGCCTACTCGGCTTCTTGTATTTAAAGCGAGTCGTGTATCTACTCCAATGATACTATT